TGTACAAAAAGAGTTGAATTCTGTAAACCGGAGACTCAACATTGCTATCACAAGAGTTGAAAAACCTTATGGACAACCTAATATTCTGGCAGAATATATAGCTTTACAGTTAAAAAACAGAGTTTCGTTTCGAAAAGCAATGAAAAAAGCTATTGAATTAACTGAGCAAACAGATACAAAAGGAATTCAAATACAAATTGCAGGGCGTATCGACGGAAAAGAAATTGCACGTGTCGAATGGATCAGAGAAGGTAGGGTTCCCCTACAAACCATTCGCGCTAAAATTGATTATTGTTCCTATACAGTTCGAACTATCTATGGAGTATTAGGCATAAAAATTTGGATATTTGTAGACGGAAAATAATGGACCTTTATTTATGTTATTATTCTATCCAGTGATAGAACAATAAATGAAAAACTGTTTTATTTTCCTCCTGTTTGTTGAATCAAATATGAGCTTAATTCTTTTAATTCTATAGGGATGAATAAAAATTTGATTTACATTTTTGGTAGAATTGCTATGCTTAGTGTGTGACTCGTTGTCTTGGTTTTTCTTTAGAGTCAGTATAAAAAAAAAAATAGACTGACCACTATTATGAACTAGTAACTATAGAAACTAATAACCAACTTATGGCTTCGTATTGTCGAGATCCCCCAAACAGTCACTATATGAGGTATCGATCATATAGTTGTAGCAACTGCAAATTTTTCCAAAAAAATAAATCGGATTCCGGGTTGTGAATAAAAAGGAGATGTAGATAAATTAAATGGAAAGGCGATAGATAGAAAGAAAAAAATATCAACGATATATGATTCCAATATGTATGGTTTATTAATCATTTTTTTTTTTAAAGGCAGTGTGATAAAGCATCAATACTGAAAAAGTAAAGAGCCCCCAGTTAATAGAAACTGAGGAGATTAACTTGGAAACGCATTTTGTTGGGAGCTCCATTGTCGAGTTCAGGCCTAATCATTGACGGAGAAGCCATGGGAACGACGGAACCCGTGACTGCATAGGATTCTATTGAAAACGAATCCTAATGATTCATTGGGTGGGATGGCGGAACGGACCAGGAACCTATTAATTCAAATTTTCTGAAACAGTCATGGGTTGACCCTACAAATGAAGCAGAAAAGAGTCAATATTCGCCCGCGAAACATTTTTTGGATTAAAATTTTTTTTTTTAGAAAAGATTTAAATAAAAAGAAATATAAAAAAATAATATAAAATAATATAATTAATATAATTATAATTAATATAATTATATTAATAGAAATAGAAATTATCTTGTGAAATATATATCTTGTGGATAAAGATAAATATATCTTGCATGCAGCTTTCCTATGTAATATCAGTAAAATAAATCCAATTTATTAGTGTATTGTATTATTAATAAAATACATGTATATCTGTAATATTATTGAATCCTTTATATTGAATTATATTGAATTGTTTCTTCTTTCGCGAGGAGCCGGATGAGAAGAAACTCTCATGTCCGGTTCTGCAGTAGAGATGGAAGAGGTAAACAACCATCAACTATAACCCCAAAAGAACCAGATTCCGTAAACAACATAGAGGGAGAATGAAAGGAATGTCTTATAGAGGCAATCATATTTGTTTTGGAAGATACGCTCTTCAGGCACTTGAACCCGCTTGGATCACAGCTAGACAAATAGAAGCGGGGCGAAGAGCAATGACCCGATATGCACGTCGTGGGGGAAAAATATGGGTACGTATATTTCCCGACAAACCTGTTACAGTAAGACCTACAGAAACCCGTATGGGTTCGGGGAAAGGGTCTCCCGAATATTGGGTATCTGTTGTTAAACCGGGTCGAATACTTTATGAAATGGGCGGAGTATCCGAAACTGTGGCCAGAGCAGCTATTTCAATAGCTGCGTGCAAAATGCCTATACGAACTCAATTTATTATTGCGGGATAGAGATGTAGAACAAAAGAAAAGGGCATCGGGAATGAGTGCAAAAATACAATTGCGGTTTTTTTTTCTGGACAGATAATATTTCTTTTCTTTCTTCATCCTTTGCATTGAAAGAGCAGATAAAAAATGATATGATTCAACCTCAGACCCTTTTAAATGTAGCGGATAATAGCGGGGCTCGAGAATTGATGTGTATTCGAATTTTAGGAACTAGTAATCGCCGGTATGCTCATATTGGTGACGTTATTGTTGCTGTAATCAAAGAAGCAGTGCCAAATATGCCGCTCGAAAGATCAGAAGTTATTAGAGCTGTAATTGTACGTACATGTAAAGAACTCAAGCGTGAAAACGGTATGAGAATACGATATGATGACAATGCTGCAGTTGTCATTGATCAAGAAGGAAATCCAAAAGGGACTCGAGTTTTTGGTGCAATTGCCAGGGAATTGAGAGAATTCAATTTCACAAAAATCGTCTCATTAGCTCCTGAAGTATTATAAATATTAGTAGATAGAATTATGATTGATATAGTAGAATATCTGAAATAGATAAATTGGTAGATTGTGTCTCAAGCATATACTTTTTTATGAATTCATAAAAAAAAAAAAAAAAAAAATAAACACGTTGATTATATCAAAATTTGGAGGCAACTATAATTATAGTTCATCATGGGTAGGGACACTATTGCCGAAATAATAACTTCTATAAGAAATGCTGACATGAAAAAAAAAGGAACGGTTCGAATAGCATCTACAAATGTCACCGAAAACATTGTTAAAATACTTCTACGAGAGGGTTTTATTGAAAACGTTAGAAAACATCGAGAAAGTAATAAAAATTTCTTAGTTTCAACCCTGCGACATAAAAGAACTAGGGAAAGAATATATAAAACAATTTTAAAGCGTATCAGCCGACCAGGTCTACGAATCTATTCCAACTACCAACGAATTCCTAGGATTTTAGGCGGAATGGGGATTGCTATTCTTTCTACCTCTCGAGGTATAATGACAGATCGAGAAGCTCGCTTAGAAGGAGTTGGGGGAGAAATTTTGTGTTATATATGGTGATTCTTTTCCTAGGGCATAAAAATTGGATCTCTAACTTCTAGGTTGTGAAAAGAAAAAGAGAGGAAAGGTGAGTTATATGACTGCTCCCCCATTAATTGATACTTCAAGGGAGGCTTGCCCGGAATAAAAAAAAAACAAAAACGGATTCATGAGGGTTTAATTACCGAATCACTTCTCAATGGTCTGTTCCGTGTCCCTTTAGACAATTAAAATCTAATTCTAGGTTATGCTTCGGGGAGGATCGACGTTTATCCGGATACTGCCAGGAGATAGAGTCAAAATCGAAGTAAGTAGTTATGGTTCAACCGGCAAGGAATGTATAATTTATAGACTTCGCAAGGAAGATTTGAACGATTCGGGGATTTTTTTATTTCATTCGTGGGGGTTCGCGGTTCAAAAATTAAGGAAACTTTTTTTACTTCAAAGAATAGATTGAATAGATTCAGAATTAAGGTAAGGAATCGTAAATATGAAAATAAGGGCTTCCGTTCGTAAAATTTGTGAAAAATGTCGACTGATCCGTAGGCGCGGACGAATTATAGTGATTTGTTCTAATCCAAGACATAAACAGAGACAAGGATAATCTTTTGAGCTTTTTTTTTTCTAAAGGAAGGATCAATGTAAAAAAAAGAATCTGTTTTAACATGAAATGGATATCTCCGTATATTTCTGACTCATATTTATGAGATGATAAAATATGATATTTATGAGATGATAAAATATGACAAAACCTATACCAAGAATTAGTTCACGCAGAAATGGACGTATCGGTTTGCGTAAGAGTGGACGTAGAATTCCAAAAGGAATTATTCATGTTCAAGCGAGTTTCAACAATACCATTGTAACTGTTACAGATGTACGAGGGCGGGTGGTTTCTTGGTCCTCCGCGGGTACTTCTGGATTCAAAGGCGCAAAAAGAGGAACACCTTTTGCTGCTCAAGCCGCCGCGGCGAATGCTATTCGTACAGTAGTGGATCAAGGTATGCAACGCGCAGAAGTCATGATAAAAGGTCCTGGTCCGGGACGAGATGCAGCATTACGAGCTATTCGTCGAAGTGGTATACTATTAAGTTTCGTACGTGATGTAACTCCTATGCCACATAATGGATGTAGACCCCCTAAAAAAAGACGTGTATAGAAATAAGAATTGAACTAATTTCAAGAGAAATAAATGATTCAATAATCTAATCAAATAACAATAATATATTATTATGGTTCGAGAGGAAATAGCAGGATCCACTCGAACACTACAGTGGAAGTGTGTTGAATCAAGAATAGACAGTAAGCGTCTTTATTATGGGCGTTTCGTTCTGTCCCCGCTTATGAAAGGTCAAGCCGATACCATAGGTATCGCTATGCGACGGACTTTACTTGAAGAAATAGAGGGAACATGTATAACACGTGCAAAATCTGAAAAAGTACCACATGAATATTCTACGATAGTGGGTGTTGAAGAATCAGTACATGAAATTTTAATGAATTTGAAAGAAATTGTATTGAGAAGTAATCTATATGGCACTCGAGACGCATCCATTTGCGTCAAAGGCCCCGGATACATAAGAGCTCAAGATATTATCCTACCACCCTCTGTAGAAATAGTTGACACTACACAGCATATAGCTACCCTAACAGAGCCTCTGGATTTGTGTATTGGATTACAAATCCAAAGAGATCGTGGATATCGTATGAGACCCACAAATAACTCTCAAGATGGAAGTTATCCTATAGATGCTGTATCCATGCCTGTTCGAAATGCGAATCATAGTATTTATTCTTATGGGAATGGAAATGAAAAACAAGAGATCCTTTTTCTAGAAATATGGACAAATGGAAGTTTAACTCCTAAAGAAGCACTCCATGAAGCTTCTCGTAATTTGATTGATTTTTTTATTCCTTTTCTACATGCAGAGGAAAAGGACATGAATTTCGAAGAAAAGAAAAGCAGATTTACTTTACCCCCTTTTACCTTTCATGATAGATTAGCTAATCTAAAGAAAAACAAAAAAGAAATTGCATTGAAATGTATTTTTATTGACCAATCAGAATTGCCTTCCAGGACCTATAATTGTCTCAAAAGGTCCAATATACATACATTATTGGACCTTTTGAGTAACAGTCAAGAAGATCTTATGAAAATTGAATATTTTCGGATAGAAGATGTAAAACAGATAGTGGACATTCTACAGAAGCATTTCACAATTCATTTACCTAAGACTAAGTTTTCATTTTAAATCTATCACAATTACTTCATCTTTTTTCTCTATTTTATAAATTTTATAAAAAAAAAAGTTTATATTTATATATTCAAATTAAATATAAAAAAGTTTATATATTAAATATATTTATATTTTATATATTAAATTTGATATATTAAATTGATATAATTGATATATTAAATATATTTATATATTAATTTATAATTAATTTATAAATATAATTAAAAATAATATAAATTATATAAATATAAATTATATTATATAAATATAATATAAATATAATATTATATATAAGATAAAGATTATATATAAGATAAGAAATTTTTTAATCTTAAGCACAATCCGTATTGAGAAAGATTAAAAATAATGTATCTAGGGAGGATTCCGTTTGAATCGACTATTCCCTAGATACCTACGCGCAGTATTTTACGGTTGAATCAATTTAAAAAAGACCTAAAGTCAGGGATTTATCAATAGGTAATGTTGCTCCAATACCTAACCAAAGAGCTACTGCGGTACCGGTCAAAAAGACTGTTGTAGCTACTGGACGACGAAATGGATTTTGGAATTTATTGACATTCTCCAAAAAGGGTACTGTTAATAATCCCGCAGGTACTGAAACCATTAAAAGAACACCCAACAACTTATTTGGTACTGTGCGAAGTATTTGAAATACGGGAAAGAAGTACCATTCGGGTAATATTTCCAAAGGAGTTGCAAATGGATCCGCCGGTTCACCAATCATTGAGGGTTCTAGGACCGCTAAGCCTACGTTACATGCTATAGTACCCAAAATAACTACTGGAAAAATATATAAAAGATCATTGGGCCATGCGGGTTCTCCGTAATAATTATGTCCCATCCCTTTAGCCAATTTAGCTCTTAATACAGGATCATTCAAGTCAGGTTTCTTTGTTATTGGGATAGGTGAATTCTTATGTTTCCACCCCCCGAAGGAACCGGACATGATAATTTTTCATCATCCGGCTCGAGCAAGAATCAAATCAAAGGAATGACAGAAGTAGATCTATATCAAATCTATATTTCATCCATATCTACACATATATAGTGACTCTATGTAAGAAAATATTTATCGAACCCCACTTTCCGGAGTTGCAACTATTCATTGGCAAGAATTAAGTTCTTACAGGTAAATGCTCAATATCCAAGTAGGCTTAAAATTTGATCATGATCAAGTGCTTTTTGGATTATCTCATATCTTGTGATTGGTATTTATTCTCACAATATCGTGAGTCTTCTTATAAATACAAAGAATTTACTTGTTACTAATACAGTTTAACCTCTGTTCTTCCTTAGATCCCTTATTTCACTCCGATAGTATCATGGATCCGGACGGATGCAAAGGAAATGGATGCATTTCCATACTATAAACTATAAATAAGTAAGTAGAATAGATAAAACATAATCCAGATTATGCCACATCATCTATTTTACAGGATCTTACGGAGCCTGTCCATGCATGACATGGATTCGGGTATAATCATGGAAAAGATTCTCCTCAAGCGAACCGGCCTATCTTCCGCTACGTAAGGGAACTCGCGCGGTGATTGGATGCGGAGACACGTTTGGTTGTGAATTCCAATGTGGCGGATAAAATCATATATCCGCATGGCCCAATCAATAGTTCAAGTCACACACTCCCATAATCCATCTTCTCTTCGGAGGATCCACTTCAACTATTCATATCAAAGTATCAAATAAAGAATACTTTGGAGTTGAAGAGAAATATCCAAATAACATGTCTTATTTTTTTCAATAATCCATATTTGTAGCAATGAGATACTATTGTTCCTTTCCGAAATAATATAGGATCGATTACAAATATCTATGATCTGTCTTCTTTAGTTTATAAAGGACCTGAAATACCTTGCTTACGTATCATTGAGAAGTGCATTAACATAAATACAGCAGTAAGAAGAGGCAATACAAAAGTGTGTAAACTATAAAAACGAGTCAAAGTGGATTGACCCACACTAGCACTTCCGCGTAATAACTCTACCAAAGGCGATCCTATTACAGGAATAGCTTCAGGTACGCCTGTCACAATTTTGACTGCCCAATAACCAATTTGGTCCCAAGGTAAGGAATAACCAGTTACACCAAAAGATGCAGTCAATACAGCGAGAACTACACCCGTAACCCAAGTTAATTCGCGAGGTTTTTTAAATCCGCCTGTGAGATACACACGAAATACGTGCAAAATCATCATTAGAACCATCATACTTGCTGACCATCGATGAACTGATCGGATTAACCAGCCAAAGTTGGCCTCAGTCATTATGTATTGAACAGAGGAAAAGGCCTCTGTAACAGTTGGTCGATAGTAAAAAGTCATAGCAAAACCCGTAGCTACTTGTACTAAAAAACAAGTAAGTGTGATCCCCCCTAAACAATAAAATATGTTGACGTGAGGAGGAACGTATTTGCTAGTTATATCATCTGCAATCGCCTGAATCTCGAGACGCTCTTCGAACCAGTCATATACTTTATTGAGATAGGTAACCAGGGGGAACTCCCCCCCCCCCCCCCCCGAGAACCGTATATGAGAATTTAATCTCGTACGGCTCAAGCAAAAACATACAAATACTGTTTAAACGAATATGTAATAGAATTTTTGAAACTTTTTAGTCACTCGATTCAATCTACCCCGAGGCTCAAAAGAAATGCAAATCCGAAATCTGTTCTTTGTAATGATAATGCTAAAAAAAATCAAGTTAGCTCATCCATCTTTCTTTTTTATATTGATTATTACAGGCCTCTTGAATCTTCTCTTCCCTATTTAGTATTTTTTTTTAGTTTTTTTGCGTAATGAAAATTGACTATTGTTTTACTTTTGATAGGAATTCTCTTGTTGAGACCCTATGAATCAATTGAAACCTCAGATTCATACTAGAACCACGATGATTCATCAATAAGTCCCTAAACAAAATTAAAACTCAAAGGTTCTCTGAGTAAGAACCATTTGATCATCACTTATTTAATGAATAGATGTAGTGACTCAACAAAATCCAGAGAAATAGTTGTACTTTCGTCAAAGTACATAATTCTGAAAAAATAAAAATTGTTTGATTTATAACTTTTTTCATTTTTTTTTGAGTCCGGTTACGAGGTTTTAATAATAGGTATGAATCATAGTCCAAATATTTCTTTTTTTGATCTATTCGATATATTTCGTGCTCCGGAAACTAGAATAAATATAAATATCCGACGGGGTGGAATCATCTCTATCGAGATGACAGATCCACTTTCTGTATATCCATAGGATCAATTATAACAAGTCACACACTCATATTCCGGAAATGAAATACCGAAACAAAGGAATTTCACGGTCGAACTACAAAAATAGGCTTGAAATCCGAGTCCTAAGTTGTTTTTTTTTTTTTTTACTATACTAGTACTTCATTGCTCTTATGAACCTAACTCACTGAAATTCCATCCAATAGAACGGAAGAATTATAAATCTCCAAAATAATAGATAGGAATACCGCAAATAGAGCCATTGCGACTCCCATGAGAGGAGTAGTACCCCAGCCCGGAGCTACTTTACCATATTCCGAATTCAACGGTTTCAATAAATCCCCTACAAGAGTTCGTCTTGGCCCAGATCTAGAACTACCCTCAACAGTTTGTGTAGCCATAAATACTATTTAATCGGTTGAGATCTGTTGACTTTGTATACCATTCCGTTGTAGTTGTAAATAAACAATCTTATTGTAGACCTTTCGCGATCTTGAAATCGAATAATGGAAACAGCAACCTTAGTCGCCATCTCCATATCTGGTTTACTTGTAAGCTTTACTGGGTACGCCTTATATACTGCTTTTGGGCAACCCTCTCAACAACTAAGAGACCCATTCGAGGAACACGGGGACTAGTCGAAGTAATGAACCTCCCAATATGGCATATTGGGAGGTTCATTACTTCAATTGAGATAATGAAAAATCATTTCATTTTTTAGTCGGAACCTTAGGGGGTTCTCGAAAAAAGATAGCGAAAAAAATTATCCCTAGAGTAGAGACTAACAGGAATGTATAAACCAATGCTTCCATAGATTCGATCGTGGTTTACAATTATAGCTTCCAAATCTATTTATTTTGTTTTGGATCATTTATCAATCAGATAAAGAAAGGGAAAGGGTTAAAGAAAAAGCCGTGATTCAAGTCACGATTTCTCTGTCCCCTATCCCATGTAAAAAAAATAAAATTCAAATGTAGGCGAAAAATACCAGAGTAATGTTGTATCAGACTGTCTGTCTCCTTGTGGTTGGATCTCCAATTTTTTGGAATGTTCCAAATTCCACTTGAGCATCCAAATCTGGATCAATACCAGCAAAAACATCCCGGAACAAGGTTCTAGCGCCATGCCAAATGTGTCCGAAAAAGAAAAGCAAAGCAAATGAAGCATGCCCGAAAGTGAACCAACCCCTGGGACTGCTACGAAAAACACCGTCGGATTTCAAAGTAGCCCGATCCAATTCAAAAATTTCCCCCAACTGGGCGCGTCTAGCATATTTTTTCACAGTAGCTGGATCACTGTAACTAACTCCATTAAGTTCGCCACCATAGAATTCAACAGTTACACCTACTTGTTCGACACTATACTTTGATTCTGCCCTTCTAAAAGGAACATCGGCTCTCACAATTCCATCTCCATCTACCAAAACTACTGGAAATGTTTCAAAAAAAGTAGGCATACGACGTACAAAAAGCTCGTGTCCTTCTTTATCTCTAAAGATAGGGTGTCCTAACCACCCAACAGCTATTCCATCCCCATTGTCCATTGAGCCCGCTCTGAACAATCCTCCCTTTGCCGGATTATTACCAATGTAATCATAAAAAGCTAATTTTTCGGGAATTTTCGACCAAGCTTCCGATAAACTCAGATTTTCAGCTAGTCCAGCACCAACTCTTCGATATATTTCTTGCTGAAAATATCCCTGATCCCACTGATAACGAGTGGGGCCAAATAATTCAATCGGGGTAGTTGCTGAACCATACCACATAGTTCCGGCAACAACGAAAGCTGCAAAAAATACAGCAGCAATACTACTGGAAAGGACAGTTTCAATATTTCCCATACGTAATCCTTTGTATAGACGTTGAGGCGGGCGGACGCTAAGATGGAATAGACCTGCTAATATGCCTAATGTCCCCGCTGCAATATGATGAGAAGCTATGCCTCCTGGAACAAAAGGATCAAAACCTTCCGCGCCCCACGCTGGATTTACAGGTTGGACTTTTCCAGTTAGTCCATAAGGATCGGACACCCATATTCCAGGACCATACAAGCCTGTTACATGAAATGCACCAAAACCAAAACAAGCTACCCCTGAAAGAAATAAATGAATTCCAAAAATCTTGGGCAAATCCAAAGAGGGTTTTCCCGTACGCTCATCACAGAATATTTCTAGGTCCCAATACACCCAATGCCAGATAGCCGCCAGGAAGCACAAGCCGGAAAACACAATATGTGCACCTGCCACACCTTCGTAACTCCAAAGACCCGGATTCGTTATAGTTCCCCCTGTAATACTCCAACCACCCCATGAATTGGTTATTCCTAAACGAGTCATGAAGGGTATAACGAACATACCCTGCCTCCACATTGGATCAAGAACGGGGTCAGAAGGATCAAAAACCGCTAATTCGTATAGAGCCATTGAGCCGGCCCAACCAGAAACTAAAGCTGTATGCATTATGTGGACAGAAAGTAACCGACCGGGATCATTCAATACAACGGTATGAACACGATACCAAGGCAAACCCATGGAAATACCCCTTTATCAAAGATAAATAGACACTATGTAACTTTATCGCATTGGACTAAAAAACAAAAATATATATACTATGTACCTAACCTTTTTCAGTAGATTATCTATGAACAAGGGTTCATATTTATTCCGTTACATTGGAAATAATAGAAAATTTCTGTTCGTAGGAACAAAGAGAAGCAGATCTATTCTATACCCGATAAGTAACAATACGCAATGGGGAATTTATTTCATTTTTGGAAAACGAATGCATAAACACTTGTTGATTATTCGAACGATCCCCTCATAAGAATTTTTCTTTATTTTATTCATTCCCGATTTCTGTATGAACCCCCCAATCTATGTATAAAATAGGAGAAACAGAAATTCAAATTATGAGGACAAAATAATAAATTCATTGTTACGTTTCCACATCAAAGTAAAATATAGTACTTAAATTTCTTTTTTTTTATTTAATGCCCATTGGTGTTCCAAAAGTACCTTTTCGGAATCCTGGAGAGGAAGATGCAGTTTGGATTGACATATAGTGCGACTTGTCAGACATATTGGGTCATATGGGATTTACCCGTTCTCTCTCCCGATCGAGATATCCTCTGTTTCGCCCAAGAAAGATTGATTGAACCTTCAAAAACTCGGAGCGCGAAGTACAATTAAATCACATTTTTTAAAAGATCAATAATCTAAATTAGAAGAATTTATGGTTGGCTTGTACCAATAAAATGAAATATTAAGGCTCCGTTCAGAAAATACCAAATTGGTAATATAGGTACCATTACCACTTGTATCATAAAGGATTTTTATCCCCTAGGGGTTATCTCAAACTACCAATCAACGGAATAGTATAATAAAAATATCAAATAGTTTGGCGGAAGGTATGAAAAGAATTGAAAAAAATCGTAGAAAAAGTGGCACTGACATAATTTGCCCTATATGTGCAAATATAATTCGGATAGATATTTACCCGGAGTAGAACATGAACCTAAAAGAATGAAATGGGCCCATTTAGGAACAAGAAAATGACATCGTGATTTGAATCTCGATGAAACAATACATCAATGAGAGGTTAGTTCAATAATAATATAATAAGTTTTTTGAATTCTTTTTTTTTTTTTTTAGATAGGGTTTTCTAGGGAAGGAAGCAAAAACTTATGAAGTTTATTGAAAAAAAGAATGAATAATATAAGAAAAAGTCCTTTCATTAGAGAAAAACCCCTGTTAAAAAAAAAAAAGAAATAGAACTGGAATCGATACATTGATTTTATTTTCGCTTTTTTGAACCGTATGCACCCAAAGGTGCATGTACGGTTACTAAAGGATACAATTTTGTCCTAATCAACCGACTTTATCGAGAAAGATTACTTTTTTTAGGACAAGAGGTTGATAGCGAGATCTCGAATCAACTTGTTGGTCTTATGGTCTATCTTAGTATAGAGAACGATACTAAGGATCTTTATTTGTTTATAAACTCCCCCGGGGGATGGGTAATACCAGGAATAGCTATTTATGATACTATGCAATTTGTGCCACCTGAGGTGCATACAATATGCATGGGATTAGCCGCTTCAATGGGATCTTTCATTCTGGTCGGAGGAGAAATTACCAAACGTCTAGCATTCCCTCACGCTTGGCGCCAATGAGTTTTTTATTTGAAAAAAAAAAAGACTATGTCTTCGCCATATAGAACATGAATAATAAGTAATAATAGCATGGCATTTTAAGTTCGATATGAACAAACCTTTTTTGTTTTTTCATAACATGAAATTATATATCGAAATAGTAGTATGAAACAAAGGTTATTTCCGATTTGATCTTATGCGTCGGAGGTCTGTTTCAGCGTCACAAACCATTTTTCTTACACACCAGAAGTGCCTTTCTGATATTAATGTTATAAAAAAGAAAAAAAAAAAAAGATCTTTTTTCTGATCGGGTCAGAAAAACCTTGGGATTGCTAAATTAAAGACGAGATAAATAAGAAATATATAAAGCAACAGAACCATCATAGTATTTTTTACTTCTACGAAAGGAAGGATGGTAAGTGGATCATTCAACGATCTGGATCGGATGGACTCTATTTGTTTCTAGTACCTTTTTTGTCCCTTTCCTTGGCGGACGGAAGGGAAAGGTCAATTCCATTGCGGAGCCGTATGCAATGTACAAAAGATGCCTGTACGGTTGTTCAATTCTATCTTTTTCTTATTGTTATTTTTATTCCTTCGACCAATCGTGTGAGATAGAGGAGCCGCTCATGATGGATGTTATATAATCAGGGTTATGATTCACCAACCTGCTAGTTCTTTTTATGAGGCACAGGCAGGGGAATTCCTCCTGGAAGCAGAAGAACTACTGAAACTTCGCGAAACCCTCACAAGGGTTTATGTACAAAGAACGGGCAACCCTTTATGGGTTGTATCCGAAGACATGGAAAGGGATGTTTTTATGTCAGCAACAGAAGCCGAAGCTTACGGCATTATTGATCTTGTAGCGGTCGAAAATGCTGGGGATCCCGTGTAAATACATGATTCCATTTCAAACCGTAATTTGAATTTTCCGCGATTTGATATTGAATATTTTTATTTTACTCAAGTCAAATATTCATAATCATCAGGTTAAGATCGATCTAAACCAGCCTATTATAATCCCATCATATATATACGATTCAACATGCCAACTATTAAACAACTTATTAGAAATGCAAGACAGCCAATCAGAAATGTCACGAAATCCCCCGCTCTTCGGGGATGCCCTCAGCGTCGAGGAACATGTACTAGGGTGTATGTGCGACTCGTTTAGATCATGAGCTCGAACAAATGATACAATTGTTCCAGTATCAATGACTAGTACCAATGAATAGATAGAATGGAAAAATGGAAGAATAGTGTCTACTATCTAAATAAAACTAAAAAAAAGATGTATCATATACCTTACCTCTATTGATTGTGTATGAATTTTATGGTTTCTGTTGGTGCAAATCCAATCACCTCGATTTGAGATGAAAAAAAATTCTCCATTGGTAGCAAAAGGTTATCCATTAAGCGGGGAAACAATATTTAAGAAGCAAAACAATTATGCTCCTATTCTTGAAATAACGGACTAACAGGGTCAGCTACCTAGCCAACTTTCATAATTAAATGCCGTCACTGTATGGATAGCTCTCATTGTGAAAAGACCTATTACTGTATAATTCATGGGTAGAGCCAAAAAGTGCGAACTGTACAAGTTACCAAAAACATTGATTAAATGGAATGGGAGAAAGAGCTCCGGTGTATAGAGAGGACCTCGCCGTTTAAGAAGTAACCATAGAAACGAAGGAATCCACTATTTTTTTTTTTTTTTTTATAATTTATCAATTTTGTACTTTACAATACAATTTTTTTTATTATTGATTGGATTGGTCTAATTTCTTATTTCCACAAGCGAAATACCTGACTGAAAGAAATAAAATAAAAAATTGTGGTTGGGAAGGTTATAGTAGCAAAAGCCATTGGAATTTTTATTTTATATATCGGAATAATCAGTTTTGTTATTAATTGAACCGGGGAAAAAGAATGACTGAACGAACAGAAATCAATTAGTTATTCATCAAAGTTTAATTTGATTAAATGACCAGAGTTAGACGAGGATATACAGCTCGGAGACGCCGAACAAAAATGCGTTTATTTGCATCAAGCTTTCGAGGGGCTCATTCAAGACTTACTCGAACTATTACTCAACAGAAAATGAGAGCTTTGGTTTCCGCTTATAGAGATAGAGGTAGGCAAAAGAGAGATTTTCGTCGTTTGTGGATCACTCGGATAAATGCAGTAACTCGTGAGAACGAGGTTTCCTATAGTTATAGTAGATTGATACATAATCTGTACAAGAGGCAATTGCTTCTTAATCGTAAAATACCTGCGCAAATAGCTATATTAAATAAGAATTGTCTTTGCATTATTTACAAAAGGATTGCCAAATAAAAGAGATTATCAAATTATATACAGGAATGGTTG